AAAAAGAACAAGAAGAAGTACTATCTGTCCAGCGCGCAGGAAAGAGAAGACAGAAGACAAAGTATAAGTCTATAAATAGAATAAGAGGTTAAGTTACATATGTATGTAAACATCAACTAGACTTCGGTGGAACCACCTACTTCTTTAAAACAGAAAATCCAGCCCAGCATAGTATGAGTTCTACGTTAGTAAACGAAGAATTGGATGATATCAAATCCTATGTCCAAAAGTAGAGCACTATTATCTGATCAGGCTAAAGAAAGACTTCAGGCCGCTTAGTTAGATATGAAAAAAGATGGAAACGACAAGAAGAAGAGCGCTTAGTGAGGAGACAACATCGGAGAGAATAAATTCTCGCGAATAAGAAAGCACGTCGACTCCGAAAGGAAGCTCGCGAGAGGAAAGGAAAAGAACCAATGACATTCATCCCAAGCCGATTGCTTCTCTCAAGATGGTAGTGAGGCAATCGTTAGATTGTATCGATTTAATTCCCTTCGTTCCGAACCTCGGAAACTGACAAGAGTCAGAATTGGTACTAACAGAGTAGTAGAATGGGATTGATGATGAGCGGCCCCCAGAATTCAATCCTTCTTTTTTCTTGGCACGAGATGCCGTTACATCATACACAGTAGGCAAAAGACCAAGCACAAATCTCGATGATTAAACATTTCGGTATTTTGTGACATGTGATTTACTGCCGAAAGCTCCTTCTTGTACGCTAGCACTTGAGGGAGCAAACAAAGGAATATGTTGAATTGGGACAGGAAACCATCATAAGCCAGCCAACAAGCCTAACCGTCCCTATGTCATCGGGGTCAGATACCCTGTAGCCTCTCTTCCCTTCACAAGCCAAGGACAAGATGAATCTATTGAAGTAGCCTTCGCTCGTAAGGATCAAGTCTCATTATGCTCCGTGCCTTCGTTAAGCAGAGAAAGTCTCGTTCTACAACTCAAAAAATCAGGATGCCGTTTCGCTCCTTCGCGTATGAGAAATCCGAATTGGATGGAGCAAAGTGAGAAGCGGAATTCAAATGAGAGACTACGGATGCGGCTTGCAACTCCTATTCGAGCTTCAGAACCTATTTCATACCCTTGCCCTTGGCTTGCCCTTTCTTCTGGTCGATTGATGAACTTGCCTTCGTTGATGAACGAGCTTTCGTCTTTCCTGGCGTTCTTCTTTTTCTCCCTGAAAGTGCTATTCTTTACATAATCTATAAGGCCCGTAACAAGACGCACCGGAAACAACTTCTTTCGCACCTTCAACCTCAACTGGACCAGGATTTCAATATATCCCTTCTGATGACTATATGAAAAGATGAATAGGAAATCCCGCGGGAAGGCATGCAGCACCCGAACCCGTAACTGGTCTAGGGGCAGTGATCTTAGGTCAATAGTCACTCTCCCCCCCGGAAAGGCAAGGAACGGCATAAGGTTATGGAAGAACTTAGAAGTCGGTGTCGGTGTAGGAAAAAAAGGAGCCAGAGAAATCCCCTTTCAGTCAGATCCTTATGAATTGGAACCGAAATAATAGGGACTAAAAAAAAAGGCCTTCAATCAAAGGAAAGAAGTACATAAGAAGGACTCGGAATAACCAATCGAAAGCAAGTCTGTAACGGAAGCAAGCTCGCTAGCAAGCCATCGGCGGAAGGCATATGATTGATCTAATCTGAATATTCAAGGAGCAGGAAGAGAATAAGGAGTATTATCAATCGCCACTCCTAACTAATATAATAGGAAGTATGATAAGGAATAGGAACATAAAATAAGTCTTTCCATCCCACCGGTCTCAGGCCAAGGATAGCAGTCAGGCGAACCAAGCCAGTTCCTTTTCTTCGGTCAGTCATTCCCGGCAAGCAATCAAGCATTCCATTGAAGCAAAGGAGGCAAAGCAGTTCCTTGAGTTTGTCCATCGAGCCAGTAGCACGCTTGCAAAGGGTTGAAAGCGGACAGATGCCATCGAATTGGATGTGAACAAATTCCTGAAATCCGCTCTTAGAGTTCGAGAATCCAAGCGCAGGCAAGTCCGCTAGCGAACCAAGGGGCAAAGAAAGGGTCAAAAGTCAGTTCCGTGCCTATAGTCATTCCTCTCTCTGGTAGCCCTTCCTCTAGTTAGTGACTTTGCTTCCCTTTGGGCTTAGTTAAGGTTAAAGTTAAAGAATCGCTTCGCACCTTCTAGAGCAAGAATAAGAGTTCTTCCTTCTAGGGGCACAGAAAAGAAAGGAAGCTATGGCTTGGCTCTTTAAGCTTAAGCGGAGAAAGACCTTATTCTCATGTCCTGAAAAGAGCATATTCTAGGCATCCGGTTCAATGGTTGCTGGAGTGCTCAGTTGTATTCCGTTGCCTGCCGGAGATCACCACTTTCATCCTAGCCTAGATCTTGATTCGATTATGATATTTTCTAGCAGGAATAGCCTTTTGGGCCTAGCGTGTGAGATGACTGTCTTACCTTTCTGAACATTCTCCTTTCTCTGGCTAGACTTAAGACCAAGGCAAGATCCATGAAAGTAGAAAGTAGAAGGAACTACAAAAAGAAGGCAGCTTTCCCTACTCCCGCTTGTTTACATAAAAACATGAGTGAAGAGTGGGCAGGGCAGGAAGACTCAGAGGAATCGGAGTTTATTCTATTATGCGATTTCTAACCAAACTCAACAGATTCAATGGCAGCATTCACTCTCCCTCGGTCGTAGAAAAAAGAGTAAGCAACTGAAGACCTAAGCCCTGTAATGCCTTTCTCTGGGTACACAGAAGAGCCTAAGCCTGAAACTCCTATCGTCACAGCTAGCGAACCAGTCTATCGGTCCTACCCTCAGCTCACTGAAACTGAACTGGGTTACTGAACTCGCCTAAGGGTCATCAAACAGCCGATTCGGTAATTAACACAACAGACGATTTCGGAATTCTTCTTTTCTTAGTGGACTCGTAAGCAAAAGCTCGCCGCCACTATATTCTATGTCTATGTTTAAGCTCCGAAAGGCGCAGCGACTGGCCAAAAGATGCATCAGATCGAGCCACTCTTTCTCTGTTATACGCTATTTGCAGTGAAGTTCTTTGCCTTACTTTACTTCACACCAACCCAATCTCGATGAAATGAAAAAAGAAAACGATAAGCAACTACATCAAAAAACTGGGATACCTTGCTACGCACCTCTATCAATTCCATTTAGTGCTTGTCTTGTCGGACATAGATTCAAAGACAGAATAGTGGAAATCCCCCCTAGGGTTCTCTTTCTGCTTTGGTTCTATTAGTGGAATCCCCAAAAGCAAAAGGGGAAGAAGTTCTTTGCGCCACGTGAAAGTTCGTCCTAAGCCCTTCTAGAGTCATATTCATCTGCAGCTACTTCTCTTGCTGCGGATTCTTTAACAACTGCCTTAAGAAAGAAAGATAGACCAGTGCCAGCTACTGATAGGCTTACTCCTGCTCTCCTTGGCCTTGCCTTTTCCGGGACTTAAAGAATGGAAAAAAGTCTGTTTTCAAGGGTAGCGGGTAAGCAGGAAATCCAGTAAGAAAGGAATTTCCTCGGCTAGAATAGCTAATAGGCTAGCTTCCTTATCTCGATCTCTTTATCTCAGATTTCCCCAAAAATGGATTTCGTTCCTGTTCCTCAAAAGGCTCTACTCTATAAGCTATAAGGCTTTTAGGCATTAAAACAAGCGGTAATAGGATGTGACACACTGAGGAATTCCTCGCCGAATGGAATGTAGCAACTAACTACTGGTAAGAAGGAAGTGAACATCTTAGAATACGTACAGTCGGTTCTATGCGGTCAGTTAGCTTAGTGAGCGGATCTAATTCCTCTGCTTGCGGTAACTATTACATCAATTAATGGAGGCCTAACGACTGCAAACTTCCACGCCGCTCTCTCCCGACTGCTTTTAAAAAATCCTCTCCCTGGCTTGTGTAGCCTATGCGAAGCAAGCCGGAACTGGGTTTGAGTTTTCACTCATGAGATTGAGAGAGAGATGGGGAAGGCTGTTTAAGCTTCACTTTGACTCCTAGCTCTTGGATGTGTGATTCCACTTTCACAAATAGCCTAAGGTAAGGGGCGTAGCGGAATCTTTCCTGCTTCAGAGCTAATAGGGATTCTATTCTAAAGAAAGGAGCACCTACCTTAACTTCACTTTCAAGGTCAGATAGTGTGTCAGTGAACACGCAGTGGTTAAGGGCATAGACCTCTAGACAGGACAGATGGGATTGTTGGTTCCACATGCCACTCGCTGAAAGTTTCGACTAGCGCAGCGTGCTTCGTCTGGTCCCTCCATGAGGAAAGGGCTCGCAATGGCTTGATTCTTTTAGTGAAAACGTGAGCCGAGGCTCTGCTCTCTTCTGGGTCTAGGTATGTGATAAAGGTTCTCAAAAGGGCATTCTTTTTTAGTATAGTAACATCTGCCCCTCCTTTAATGATAGTCTTTCTTTCTTAGCCAGTCTCCTCAAGGCTTGGTCCAAGCGGAAGAAGGGCTGTGCTAGTGAATCGAGATGCGAGATGCTAGTTTATCGAAAAGTCTTTGACAGTCTTATTGAAGTGAACTTTCAGCAATAGCCGAGTTCATCGAAGAAGCAGAAGAGGAGAGAGGAGGCAGTATCGACAGATACTGTAGTAGCTCTTTTGTCTTTATCTGTCGGTCCATTCCTTATTCCCGTTCTCTTATAAAGAATGGCTCTCTTCCCCTGGCCTCGTTCTCTCTATCGATCTCACAAGTCTCTCTGGTATAGGCAAAGGCTTATCTGTGAATGAATCCATTTACTATATTCCTCTCCTCCTCCCCCAGTCTGGTCCCCTTCTTTGTATCGATCTTTGTTGCGGAGCTGAGGTCGAAAGGAGCTTTGGGAAAGTCCCCAACTGGCCTTGACCGACCAACTGCCGAAATGCCCTTGCTTGGGTCAGCTCTTCGGGGGTCAAGTCTTTTGACAAGCTTTTCTGAGGCCACCTTTCTTAGTTCTTAGTAAAGGCTTTTGTTTGTGGCCTGCGATGGGTCTAGCCCCGTGAGCCTCTCCAAACGTTCTAAAATCGGCCTCTTTGTTGTTGTTGTTACGGGCGTACGGTACTACGGCCTTTATTATTATTCCACTTTTCAAAAATGTAGAGCAGCGAATCGAGAGAATCTCGCTATGTCCCCATTCCTTTCTTCGATTCTATGGCCGATCTTCTTTAATCCAAAGCTGGTGCAAGCAATCTCATAGGTGGATTCACGGGGAATCGAGATAGGAAAGCATCAAGCAAGAAAAGGCTTTTACTAAATAAGGCCGGTTCTCCTAAGCAATTAAAGGGCTACGGCTTTCGCGGGCAATCAAGGCGCGAATCCCTAGCTTGTTCAATACCGATTCCGTTAAATATGAAGATTTGAATGAAAGTATAGTGTACACCCCGGCCGCTTTCTTGGAACTAATTGATAGGCACTTAGTGTTATAACTATAACAAAAAATAGTTGACGCAGATGTGGGCGGGAAGGAGCTCGTTCTCTATCGTGCGTAGGGGGCTCGTTCAGTTTAGTCTTTGGCGAAATCCATTAATTAAACCAAAGGCCCGTCTTAAGCATCTTGATTCGATTTCGACATCGAATTAGACTCATCCAACGCGGAATCGACTCAAGGAGAAAGAATGGTGTCTTTGGTCTTCTATGGAAGCGAAGTAGGTTACTCTATGTGAATGTGAATTCACGATGTCGGACTGGAGTCTCAAAAGTCAAGCCCTCAGGAAAAGGGGGCGATTAGTACACCAAAGGTAGTAACTATAAGGTAGAAGTTTGGCACCACATGGTGCGGATCGTTGAGTTAACAACTACACATGGAACGGTTGAAGTCGTAAAAAGCCTGTCGAAGGAACTAATGTGGCGAAGCGTGCTTAGTTGCCCTACCCTAGGTGGAAGGGGGGCTCTTCCCCTAACATCTGTAGGTTGTGCTCGTTCCGCTTGAGGGCTGGATTACGTACATGGTTGAACTTCCGGATACAATCAATCTTACCAAATAACACATGTGCCGCTTTATTATGTCTATAGATGCAATATAAGGCGTGAATTCAGGGGGAAAGATTCCGACTAAAGGGGAGGAGGCCAGCCAAAGGTACCGAAGAAAGATTTTTAGAGACTCTATCCGTGGAATAGAGCAGATGGATGAGATTAAGGGTAAAAGGCATGGGCAAGGGCTTAGAACCCTTTCGACCTGGGCGAGACATTAGAGTGATGAGCCTGTTCGCACTTCAGAGTAAAGAACCAGAACTAAGTAATAACCGATAGGGGCTTACTCCCTGACATTCGTTCTTATTATTAAGTGGAATTCCGCTTAATGGATGGACAGATTGCTTTACCGAAACCAGATCGAGAGAAATGAAGCTTATAAAAGTCCGCTGCCTCTAAAAAATGTAGGCGAAGGTTGAGTTAAGTTACGGACCCCTTTTCTTTGAGGCGCTAGAGAAGTGAGATTTTAGAGCTAGACAAGACAACAGGGGAAAAGGAAGGAGTTCCGGCTTGCTTCGCATAGGCTACACAAGCCATAGGTCAAATTCTCACCCATGGGCTAGGGTGGGGAAAGAAGAGGTGCTGCCGGTGCTATAGCCAAATACTGAAGCTTGTACCGCGCCAAAAACCTTCACGCAATACCACGCGCGATAGCACGGGTTGGTGGAGAAGGTCTTAATTAAATATAGACTTTCTATCAAAAAAAAAGAAGGAAGAGAAAGATTTTGACAGAGAGGAAGCAGGATTTGAAGAAAACTTGGCAAGCGGGGGAATCAAATCAACCCGAACTTCTCATGGATGCAAAAGTCACATGGTGAAAAACCGTTGTTTGCTGCTGACGGAAGAAGAGTTCTCTATGCAACTGCCACTTCTGAATCTAGGGACTTTTCGGTCTGCCTATGGATTGTAAGCTTTCCAACAGTGAGATAATATGCCTACCCACTGGCCACTGGTGTTTTCACTCATCACGGGACCCTCAAAAAAGTACTTGAAAGTCAAAGCCCGAAACCTTTTATTGGGCCTAAACATCTTTGCTCTCCCAACGGGTCATCGACGAATGCAACCGTTCACTCAAATCCCGTATTTACAGCCGTCGATTAGTTTCCCTCGTAGCTGGACCTTACACAAATTACTTTCCGCAATTCGTTCATATGCCTGCCTACTGGTTGGTGCTTTCCGTCTTTCAGTTCGATTCTACGGAGTCCGTGAAAAAAAGAAAAGTTGAGGGCTACGCTTGATCAACCAACCCGAGCTTCTTTCCCAGCTGGTTGTCACTCTGCTTTTCCGCTGTCAGTGCCAGATTTTTTTCTTTCACCTGTGTCTATGGAATTCTTTCTACTGTTCACTGATTGATCGAAATCTGGAAGCCAAAAAATAGGAAGAGCTGCAAAAGCGAATACATTACTCTAGTTGCTTTGCCTCCTTTGCTGATAGAGCGGCAGAAGGCGGAAGTTTCTGCTTCTATCCCGTTCCACCTTGATATAGACGAATGCCCCTTCCTATAACAACCTGACGCACTGCGGTGCCCTTAGGGGCACCTCCGATTGCTGGTCCCCTTTGCGTAACTTCCATTCCTTAGTTTGAGCTTGCTTGCGAACTCAGAAGGTTGGCATGTGTATGGCTGCGAGAGCGGCGGAGAAGAGGATTTAGACGACAACGCGTAAAGCCGAGTTACCCCAACCGTCAGCAAGAGCCCCCCTAGTAGTCAAGTTGCAAGCTACGGCTTCAAAGAGAGGGAGTTTCACCGACTAGTCTTTATTATTAGGATAATCAAGACAATTCCTTCGGGGCCTTTTTCCTACGTTGATTGGCTTAAAGTGCCAAATAACGCATTCGTTAAGCCTCTGGCAGTTGTGGTGATCAGCCTATCTTATATGCTTTCTTATGCCTTTTGAGTGCCTAAAGACAAGTGAACGAAGTGGCCCTTTGGTAAGGGACACGAGTGAACGGATTCAAGGGAGAGTTGAAACCGCTTACTTACTAGTGAGTGAGGATTTTCCTCGCTCAGCGCGAAATAGCGTCTATATAGAATACTCGTTGTGACTCCTAGACAACAGTCCTATTAGAATCCCCTAACAGAGGTGTGGATGTCTTTGGGGTGAGGCATGAAAGGAGGATTGATGAAAAGCTTTTTGAATTGGGCCTTGGCTTTAGAGATGGTGTCTGAGGAAAGGATGTCTGTGGAGGAAGCGGTGGAAGAACTCTGCTGCTCAGCAAGGCTTCCTAAGGCGGAAGCTACTTCAGCAAAGAAGAAAGACAGATTAGGGCTCGGTACCGAAAGGGTCTCTGTCACAAGCTGGGTTTGATGGCTGCTTGAGGAGATTGCTTCTTTGGCTGGAGAAAGGGAAGGTATGGGAGTTGCAGAATCCGTGGCAGGGGCTTCATTCTCTGGAATTGGACTCTGATGAGAAGTTTCATCCAGAGGAGAAGACTCTTCGTCCTCTTCACTAGCTTCTTGAGAGCCTTGTGAAAGGCCTCTGTTGCTGGGTCTTTCTCTACTGCTTTTGTGCATCTCTTCTTTTCAAGTAGCATCGAGAAGGCGCCCCCTTTTGTTTGCTTTTCCTCTTTGCTACCTAATAAGCAATTGACTCTTTGTTTGCGATTCTTTCTTCTTTCAAGGAAGGATCCATACGATCATATTGGCTCTATAGCAGAAAAGGTCTTTCTTTCATGGACTAGATCCCAGCAGACAGCGATCTTCTTACTGAGAAACCAACGTTTAACGAATCAGATGGGGAATCACCCACATGAGGACCGGAAGACGCATTCTAACGCTCTACAGAGCCCGAAAGACTTATTCCGGAGTTCGGGATCAGATCAGATTCGGAATCGGAGAATAGGAACAAGAGGAACGAAGTTGCTCGCCTAAAAGGAGAGGAACGACTTCAACAAGAGGAACTACTCTTTACTTCGATAAAGAAAGGGCTTTCTAAAGAGAGTTGCTTACTACGAAAAGCAAGATGCCCCACTAGTCTTATTTTATTGATCACTAGCCCTTACTCTCAGTCACTGATTCAAGAACGAATACCGAAACCGCCGTTCCCTTGCCGGTCTACTGCCTGATGGCTTTACATCGCTAAAGAATCAGTAATTGACAGCAAGAACTAAGAATCAATAAAAGGAAAGTACCAATTAGATTGGCAATGTGCGCTCCTGTGGGAGTCGAACCCACCGCATAGGTGCCTTGTTCTACCGAGAGATGAACTAAGGAGCGGCAACCCCTACATCTCTGAACGACCGAACAAGGAAATTCTCTGAGCTCGGTAGGAATCGCTTTCATCCAAAATTTGCGTATTATAGAAAAGAGGGCAAGCTGCGATTGCTTGAGTTGACTCAGTCTCATTGGAGAAAGAAGTAGAAAATCCCCGCTCGAGGGAAAATCTTTGGATCTGTTTAAATGGTTGATGCTTGAATGTGACCAAGAGCAAGCTCAAGGCGATCCTGAATAGACAAAAAGAAGTAGGCTATAGGGGTCGATCCCACGCTCGGCTCAATGCGAGAAAGAAGAAAGGCAATTGCTCTTACTTCCCGAGGGGAGGAACAAGAAAGAATCGACTCTGAAGTCTTGGCTTGGTGTCGGAATAGAATAGGCAGTTCTCTTATCCGCACCTGATTCTTAGTCTAAAGGGAGCTCAGCAGGGAGGCAAGTCAATAGGAAGAGTCGATATCACCAAAGTCAAGAGGGTCCCGATTGATAGTCTATTTGATTGAGGAGTTTTCCTAGAGAAAATAAGTTCAAAAACTTTCCTTTCTTTCCTTAGATGAAAGTTGCTAGGCTTGGTCCTCATTCTAGTCGGAGAAGAGAATGTAATTAGCTGCTATCATTCTGCTTGTGCGCGCTGCTGTTCTGTTGCTTGGTTAGCATGCCTTCGCTGACAAAGATTGTGTCGAAAATAGAGCGGGCAATTTCCTTATATGTGGAGACGGGATGCTTCTTCAGCTTCAGACTCTCTTCAACATTTTTCAGAAAGGAAGATTGTCTGTCTTTCCTTTCTTCAGTCTCTGGCAAAACAGAAGACTTCAATTGAGTGGTCCCGCGGGATGGACTGACTATAGCTTCTGTTTGGAGAAACCCTGCACTTTCAAATGAAAAGGTAACCTATTTTTTTTTGCGTTCTTAGGATCCAAGTAGTGGATGAACTCCTCTATCCTATCTTGGATCAGTTATAGGATAAAAAGAAGAGGGGCCATTCCAGTGGACTCCGCGAAAAGAAAGATCGGTGGCAGCCTCAAGTGCTCTCTCTGAAGGTGGCAATGACACAGGGGCGATGTGGGTGAAAACTAAGGAGGCCTTGCGTCAGCAATAAGGATATAACTTTGGAGGAACTTAGGCACCTAGGACCTTCCCTAGAAAGAGGTCAAAGATTCTTTTTTAAGAATGGATAGAGATTGTTACAGGCTCAACTAAAGGAGACAATCTCTCAAAAGAAAAGGAAAGCGCCATCAGGGGGGTCCTTGAAGAACTTGTCCAGGCCGAAATCCCCCGAAACACTACTCTGGGGACTAGTTACTCTCCGACAATTTCCGATCTAGAATGGATCTTACGTCTAAGAGGTTACCGACAAAACTGCCAAGAGGTTAGGAACATTCTTCTTATCTTATAGGAATTGATAGAAAGGGTGGATGCGCGTTATCCGGTCTTGTCTCTTTCCTGCCCACTTTTCTTCTCTCTTGGGTACTTCACTGCCAGTTATGCCATTACCAATCACGCGGAACAACAGGCATATTTATATGGTTAGCACAATACGAAAAGAAGCTAGAAAGAAGTCAAGTAATAATAAGAGTTCAAACTGCCTCTTCTCTTATTTAAAGGTGGAGTTGGCGCTCTATCCTTAAGACTAGAACGAATGCCAGAGGAATCAACCTTGACTGATAAAGTACTCTACTAAATCTAAATAGAATTCCAAGAGACCAGAAATCCTGCCCGGAGATGGCCGAAAGAGAGCTTCGGAGGGGCTATGCTGCTTACTGTAACTGTCAATTGTATTCCCTTCCCCTTGCCGGAGCAGGACACACATAAATAAAAATCGAAATAGCAAAAAAAGCAGAAAGAAGGAAGAGAAAATATGGAGATGTTGGTTGACAGCATCCTTGCGCTTTCTGTTTGCGCAGTAGTTTCGGTAGAATTCGATAGTGCGAGCATTCTTTATTAAAATGAAAATGAAAATTAAATAAATAGGAAGGAAGGAGAGTTTCAGAAAGACTCGCGAACGTAGGAGTCAGGAAAGAGGCTATGGTTATAGGGGTCAGCGTTAGACCATCTTTGAAGAGGTTTCGTGTCAAGCTGCTATAATTAGTGAGAAAACGATTATTGACAGCGCCGAGCGCGAAAAGAAAAAGAAATTCTCTTTATGCGCGTGGGTATAGTTAAGCAAGGCTAACGCGCAGTTGCTGCCGCGCTACGGTCCACTTGGTGGATCCACAACTACACGTCGATATATGATAACAAAGACTACGAATGCATTCTTCGAATTACTACTCTGATCGATAAGAGAAAGAAAAGGCCAAAGACAACACAATCTTTCTTTCTGGATTTTCACGCGTGGCAATGTTGGCTCCTTGTTAACGTTGGCTTGGAGAGAAGGGCCTATCCTATTATTTATTGCCTTTGTTTATTAAATGGCGCTAGTGGAAAGGGTAGGTACGTCTTGTCTTTTATCTATCCATAAAGAAGCTATGGCAAACTCTATTGACCGGTCTAGGCAAGGGAGCGATAGCGACCGATGTGCGTGCCCCTATATATTCTATTAGTAAAACGCTAACGTCTGCTTTATTTAGTTTGCTAAATCTATCGCGAGATGTTGGCAGGCATCTGTAGTCAGTCATCAAAGGCAATTCAGTAATGGTCGAGCCAGACTACGTCTTCCCTATCGGAAAAGCAAGAACTACTTTCGCTCGAAAGCTGTTTACAATCTACCAATGGGACTATCAAAAGAGACCCGCCTAGGACTGATTGAAAGAAGACCTTGCCGACCAATGCTTTTGACCTTTTTCTCTCTCCAAAATGGACAGTAGTTAGCAATCCTGCTTTGATAGCTGGGCTTGTGCTTTGACGACTGGGCAAGGCATGGCATGACAGACAGAAGAGCAAGCACATTCATTGAAGAAGCAAAGCGATTTGCGGGGGGTTTGAGGGGGGACTTTCGAAGCGATACTCAAACTATGGATTCGGCGACCGATTAATTAAAGCGTAAAGTACCAATTCGGTATAAGCTGGTCGAGATAGATCGGGAAGACCAAACAAGAAGCAAAGCACTTTATTTGAAACAAAAGAAGAATTCGAAGAACTCCTGGATTTCGCTCCCCCTTCTACTGATACGGAAAGTCCTACAACTACAATTGAAAAAGCAGCTCACTCATCCACACTATCATCTTCCTTTGTAATAAGATCTACGACAGAATCTACATTTTTTGGGAAAAGAAAGAAAGACGGAAGGGGGAGCCCCTACTCCTAACAATCATCCTATTTATCTTATCATTTAATATGTTCAAAAAATGCCGATTTTAGATCTTTTTCCTGGTCGTCCGGATCCAGAAGAGACCCGAAATTCCAGTTTTTGGCTAATGAAAGCCCCATGTTACGGACCTTTTATTCATGGAGAGTGGAGTCTTCCTTCTATTCCCCATTCTCGATAGAGAGATGAGGGAAGGCAGCTCGACCGATGCATCTATTGTATTGATGATATTTTACCTATGAATGCCTATTTGCTTGCTTTATTCCTTCATTCATGGAAAGCTTTATACCGTCTTCTTTAACGAGACTTCTTACAAGTGATGAACCTTCCACCTATTCGATCTATCGGAAGAAGTTTTGTGACTAAAGAAGATCAGCCTAAGAAATCCTGAACTACTCAACAGAACTAGACTCACGAACTGAGCTAGCCACTCCTTGAGAATTTTCTCCCTTCCATCCTAGTCCTTTGAATCGAGCAGGCAAGGCAGTGTAATATTCAAAAAAATCTTTGGATAGGGCTAAACGCTCGTCAGTTCTCATAGCGAGGCTAGGGCGCGGCCCCCCAATTCTCAACCTCGACCTACAAAAGAAAAAAAAGTTCTGTTTAGTAGCAGTCGGCAACCTTTTCTTCTTTTACTTCACATAGCTTTTCGTCTCCTTGATAGCTGGAAGTTCTCCAAAAGTATGAAAAGCGGAAGACCAAACTGAAGAAAAGAGTTTGTTTTAAGGATTCCAGTGAATCACCATATGGGAAGAAAATCCGGCCCGATAAGAGTGTGAGTGATGATTCCGCATCTCGAAAAGCACCCTCCAAGTTTGACACCAACCTCGTCTTATATACGCGAATTCTGCCGTCTGCAGGTCCTCAATCTTCACGCGAAAGCAACGCAACCTCCTCGCAAAGGAGACGCTCATTTCGACCCAACTACTCTCACCCTGTCGAGACCCGAGTAAGGGTTTTGGTGGGGAAGGAACTTGTTAAGCCATAGAGTCTTGTTATTCCCGTCTGCCGCGTGCACCTCATTCATTTTCATGAATGTCGTAAGTGAAAGGTGTTGTTAACATAAAGTTGTTTGATTTGCCAGCCTTGGCCTAGAGAAATGGAGAGGACTGTTCGTATAGTAGTTTTGGTTTGACAACCGGCTCATAAACATGCCTTTCAACGCTAAGAAAACAGCCTTCTCGTGAACTCAGTGGAAAATTCTTTTTTTCTTTCCGATGAAACCAACAGGGAAGGAATGGAGTATACGAAGCGAAAAGGGAAGGTGGGAGGGTAAGGTAAAGTTGAGATAGGATCATAAGAAAGGAAAGGCTCTCCCTTATTAGATAGGGATAGCTCGCTTAAGGAAGACTACCTTTGGAGCTAAATCTTCCTGAATTCTGAGGGAAGTGCTATTCAATTGACCATGAGGCTCTACCCTTCCTTACCATTCAATGCTGCATATCTATTGCGAAATCTGTGCCGGAGATCGGAGTGCTACACTTCACTTATATGGGGGAAGAGGGAAGAGCAAGGTCACTCAGCCAAGAGGGTAAGAATCTCTGAATTGATAGAGAATCAAATGATGGAACGCCAATTGATTTCGAACGAAGTTAGAGAAAGTTTCTGTAAATTCCCCGAGAAGTTTGTTGATTTATCGGACGAGGAAGTGAAAGCTATTCAACAGTCCGTATTGAATGGTACTTATTCGCTTTCCCCATCACGTTTAATTTCCTTTGAGAGAGGTGATCCGATTCAAGATAGGTTCTCGTACATTTTGAATTTTCCGGAATTACCCACCCATTCCTTCGCTCTTTATATCGAGCCTGAGGACGAGCTTGTTCTGGTAGCTCTCGAAAGTCTCTTACAGAATCGAATTCTCCCTTCTTCAACCTTAATGAGAAATTCCTTCGGATCCGAGTTGGCTAGGGGGCATGAGCGGTAGTCAGTGCTTTTGCTCTTACAGATGCCAGTCCTTTTTATGTTGATGCGAAATAAGTGGTCTTAGCCTTTATGCCGCGTTTTCGGAAGGGGTTCAGTGAGACCCCTGGCTTGTGTAGCCTATGCGAAGCAAGCCGGAACTGGGTGAGAAAGAATAGGAAGAACTTCTCTTATTATAGAGGAAGCTCTTTTCTCTTTCTGTTGCCGGTCAGCCTGCGCTATAAATATTGGCTAGCTCAGATAACCAAACTTCCGGGTTAGTTAAGTCCGAATTAAAGCCAGATGCAGTTATTTCTTTATCTATATCCTTCGCTGATCACCAAGGTTCATGCCGCTTACTTCTGCTTCCGCTCTATCCAAGTCAAGCCAGATTGTCTGGTTCCCCCATTCCTTTCGGAATGTAATTATCAATAGACTGAATTTCCGCATACTCTGCTTTAGCTTTAGCTGCATTCTTCTTCTTTCTGTCCCATACCTCTTCGTCGCATCAGCATCTGTTGTTGAAGCATAATCTGTTGGAAAGTCAGATGTCGAATATTCATATGTAATATAATTACCAGTTGGCGAATCATCCTCAGTTGAATCTGTTTTAGTTTCCCTCCCCGGTGGAATTGAAAAAGAAACTATACCCCCCTTCCTTTCCTTTCCTGGATTTGGGGAATTGAAAAATCTCCCCTCCTTGCGAAGAGGCCCCCCCGAACCACCCTCATCAAGTGCTACCTCAAAGCAGGAGCTTTCTTCTCGATCTCATTCACACGTGAGAGTTTCTCGAAATGGGTTTCGTGCTCAGTTTTCGCTCTCCATTTGCTCTTGAAAAATTCCTGGCAGAAGGGCATGCAGGTATGCTACGATCAAATTCTTGTTCTAAATATCTGCCATGTGAGACCCTACTCGTAAGTATGAGTTAAGAGAGTCTATCATACGGTGTATAGAAATGTATGGATGTCCTCGAAAATAAGATATCGAAATAGAGCTTCCCGAAACCATTGGTTGGGACGTTTCTAGTGATCAAGGCCTTGTTTTGACCTTCAACTTAGCTATGCGCAAAGGAAGCCTTTCTCTGCATATGTATGATATTTCATCCGTGAGTGTGTTAACACGAGAAGGCCGATGGGTAGACCCAATATCTATCAGTACTCGCGATCTGGGGAGTACCCAGGGAACTCATAAGGCCTCGACATTGAGGGAAAACCTGCTCTACGTGAAAAAGGAGAAGTGCACTTTTGCATAACCTCTGTTTTCCTTGGGCATTGGAACAATCACAAATGCAGGAAGGAACTGGTTGATATAAGAAGATCTCTTACCATAGGGTCTTAAGTTGAGTATAGTACTCAGCAATAGTCATATCCCCCTAACTCAGATTTTTAACTTCTTATTCAAGCTGGAATATCTTAGCTTCATTTCCTCTGGAATAAAGATCATGGAGATAAGACCATACCTATTTAGCCGATGCCATAAACATCAGACTGGTAGCAATTGTAGGCTCAATTGCATTGAGAAGCCATGACATGACCAGCGGATTTGTGGCACTCCAGTCAGCCATCTTGGTATCAGTCATATTGGGGATCAGAGACAGAAGGACAGCGGGCTGATCCATGAAGCTCCATAAACGCTTTCCTCCAATGAACAGACGAACCGAGCGAGCCCAATGCAAAGAACTCAAGTGAGGAGATCTGGTTACCTTTTCTAATACGTAATACGAGGAGGCAATGAATATGAAATGGTTGTATACCGAGGCAATGCTATTATTCTTTTCAGCCAAAAGCCTATTCTTTATGGTGTGCCAGTTGCTGATCATAATCCCTAAAAATAGAGGTAACGGGGCGGAAAGTAAATCAGATAATCAGATAAGGGACGAGAGGGAGCGGTTCCGTGGTTCGGCGGGTAGAGGAGATCACTATGAAGAATAAAAGGCTTCGGAAGAGGTTTTTATCTCCAGAGGTAGCATTTGGGAACGATCTATATCAATTGGTACGAAAGCCTACAGCAAGAAGGAAGGAACGAATGATAGGAATGTAGCGGAAGAAAAAAGTGCTTTTTTGGGCCATTTGGAAACTCCTTTCTATCCTTGTCCCTTGCCGGCTAGAGCCACGGAGCTAAAGGCAGATTCTTTAGTCGCTTATGACTTAGTCCTGACCAAGCAAGGCCTCTTTTAGATTGACTGTTGGCAGATCGAGATTGAAAGCCAGTAGCAACGAAGTGCTTTCACCTCTTGTAGTAGATCCGTCTAGTCGAAGATCCTTATTTCTTTCTGTCTAGTCTCCCTACGCTATTAGGCACCTTTGGTCTAGGCTTGGCTAGTTATTTTTTTTTTTACATTCTTTTCATCCTTTTTTTTTCGTTTATAAGGTGAGCTTCAATGCCCCTAGTCAGTAGGCGAGCGCTAAAAGCGCGCTGAGTGGCCTTTTTCTTTTATTATCGCGAGTTTAGTTTGGAGCTTTTGTGTTAGGAGCGTGCCTGTTTATTTTATTTGCCTTAAACACCGCGCTATTGAGCGTATAGAGCTTTTTAGAGTGGAGCTAAGGGGGTGTACCATTCAATGCCAGCCCTAAAGATGGCTTTTGCTTGTCTTGTCTCGCCATAACAAGCTGAGCTAGATGGGCCCGAACCTGCTCCTGCTCTTTGGGGTTCATAATTGTCTGTGGAGTGGATATGGAATTAGACTTTAAACTGGCGTATGTCCTTTAGTTCAAGAAGGTGGACACAGCATTGCTCTAGATGAGGATAGATGCGTATGGTATAGGAATCGGGAAGAGAAGATCAAAGCCTTCCATGGATCACGAACTGGAGTTTTCTAATGAAATAAATGCGAGAGCAGGCCCTGCAACGTGACTTGGTTTGCTCGGGTGTGGAAGGATCGGGGAACAGATATGTCGATGGTTGAAAGGCTAGCGAATACCATTCCTTTCTTTCAGGAATTAGGCTTAGGAGGCCGGGCTAGGTCACTTTTCTCTCTTCCTGGGGGGGCACCAACACCAGGAAGATAAAGAAAACTAGGTGTTCCCATCAAAACCTTAACTATTTTGATAGCCTTGATTCCTTTACCGCGGGGTTCTTCATTATCATTAGGTCTTTCTCCAGCTTCGCCTGCTGTTCCCATAAGCCCTTTCTCGCGGTACTTTTGACCAGAAAAAGACCTTTTTCTGACCACCAGAAAGTGAATGCCCCTTTGT